AACTATTATTAATTCACTTTATGTACTCTTTTTTCAAAATTGATTATACTTTTGATCAATTTGGGCTTTCTAGTTGATGTTTTCTTGTTTAATCAAATCAGTTTTTTACCATTTTTTACAATTATTTGCAATTAAAATTATTTCTGAGCTAATGTTAATTGCACCTAAATTGGTTATTTATCAAAATCTGATTTATAAATTTCATTTATTTCCATCGATCTAAACGGATACTTTTTTTCAAAATTGATTATACTTTTGATCAATTTGGGCTTTCTAGTTGATATTTTCTTGCTTAATCAAATCAGTTTTTTACCATTTTTTACAATTATTTGCAATTAAAATTATTTCTGAGCTAATGTTAATTGCACCTAAATTGGTTATTTATCAAAATCTGATTTATAAATTTCATTTATTTCCATCGATCTAAACGGATACTTTTTTTCAAAATTGATTATACTTTTGATCAATTTGGGCTTTCTAGTTGATATTTTCTTGCTTAATCAAATCAGTTTTTTACCATTTTTTACACATTTTTTACAATTATTTGCAATTAAAATTATTTCTGAGCTAATGTTAATTGCACCTAAATTGGTTATTTATCAAAATCTGATTTATAAATTTCATTTATTTCCATCGATCTAAACGGATACTTTTTTTCAAAATTGATTATACTTTTGATCAATTTGGGCTTTCTAGTTGATATTTTCTTGCTTAATCAAATCAGTTTTTTACCATTTTTTACAATTATTTGCAATTAAAATTATTTCTGAGCTAATGTTAATTGCACCTAAATTGGTTATTTATCAAAATCTGATTTATAAATTTCATTTATTTCCATCGATCTAAACGGATACTTTTTTTCAAAATTGATTATACTTTTGATCAATTTGGGCTTTCTAGTTGATATTTTCTTGCTTAATCAAATCAGTTTTTTACCATTTTTTACAATTATTTGCAATTAAAATTATTTCTGAGCTAATGTTAATTGCACCTAAATTGGTTATTTATCAAAATCTGATTTATAAATTTCATTTATTTCCATCGATCTAAACGGATACTTTTTTTCAAAATTGATTATACTTTTGATCAATTTGGGCTTTCTAGTTGATATTTTCTTGCTTAATCAAATCAGTTTTTTACCATTTTTTACAATTATTTGCAATTAAAATTATTTCTGAGCTAATGTTAATTGCACCTAAATTGGTTATTTATCAAAATCTGATTTATAAATTTCATTTATTTCCATCGATCTAAACGGATACTTTTTTTCAAAATTGATTATACTTTTGATCAATTTGGGCTTTCTAGTTGATATTTTCTTGCTTAATCAAATCAGTTTTTTACCATTTTTTACAATTATTTGCAATTAAAATTATTTCTGAGCTAATGTTAATTGCACCTAAATTGGTTATTTATCAAAATCTGATTTATAAATTTCATTTATTTCCATCGATCTAAACGGATACTTTTTTTCAAAATTGATTATACTTTTGATCAATTTGGGCTTTCTAGTTGATATTTTCTTGCTTAATCAAATCAGTTTTTTACCATTTTTTACAATTATTTGCAATTAAAATTATTTCTGAGCTAATGTTAATTGCACCTAAATTGGTTATTTATCAAAATCTGATTTATAAATTTCATTTATTTCCATCGATCTAAACGGATACTTTTTTTCAAAATTGATTATACTTTTGATCAATTTGGGCTTTCTAGTTGATATTTTCTTGCTTAATCAAATCAGTTTTTTACCATTTTTTACAATTATTTGCAATTAAAATTATTTCTGAGCTAATGTTAATTGCACCTAAATTGGTTATTTATCAAAATCTGATTTATAAATTTCATTTATTTCCATCGATCTAAACGGATACTTTTTTTCAAAATTGATTATACTTTTGATCAATTTGGGCTTTCTAGTTGATATTTTCTTGCTTAATCAAATCAGTTTTTTACCATTTTTTACAATTATTTGCAATTAAAATTATTTCTGAGCTAATGTTAATTGCACCTAAATTGGTTATTTATCAAAATCTGATTTATAAATTTCATTTATTTCCATCGATCTAAACGGATACTTTTTTTCAAAATTGATTATACTTTTGATCAATTTGGGCTTTCTAGTTGATATTTTCTTGCTTAATCAAATCAGTTTTTTACCATTTTTTACAATTATTTGCAATTAAAATTATTTCTGAGCTAATGTTAATTGCATTAATCTATCTATTAATTAAAATTATAAAAAACCAGTACTACCCTATTAATTGAAAATATATTAATTTTGAATATTTATTGAACTATTTATACTAATTGCAATTAAAATTATTTCTGAGCTAAAATTTAATTACTTTAATGTACTATTAATTAATATTATAAAAACCTAGTACTACATATTATAAGGTAGATTAATTTTCATTTTGTTATTTATAAAATTGGTTTACATATTTAATTAATATTTTTAAGAATTACTACTTGGTAGTATTGATTTTCTTTAATTTAAGAAAGCTTAAATTTGAAAAAGTCATGTATTAAAAAGTTGATTTTGATAAAAAGAAGCTTAAAATATGGAAAAATAGGGGGGTTATTTTGATGCTCAGTGTAAAAATCATGCTTTTATGCTTGTTGTTTTATATTAAATTCTTATATTTATATATTATAATGATTATCTAATAATTACCTTTGTAGATTTAGATTTAGATTATTATATAATAAGAATTTAATCTATATATATAATTATATAAGTATATCATTAATAATTTATATGAATAATATTTTATATTTATATTAAATTCTTATTATATAATAATTAATAAATAATGGTTAATTAAATAAATTATTTATTATATCTTAATAATCTAATTGTTAATAAGGTCTATTTATTCTAATTAAATTCTTATTATAGTATAAATCCTCTTTCATTCTTTCCACTAAGTGGAAAAAAAGTGGAAGAATGAAAGAGGGTTTTTAATTTAATAGTAATAAGGATAAAGTAATCTCTTATTTAGAGATAAGGTATTATTTCGTTTTAATTACCTAATATTAAATTAGTATTAACTACATTCTAATCAATATTCATTTATTTAAAATACATATTTATTGAAGTAATCTATATTTTATGTGTATTAGTATCTTAAAGTTAAACTTTTATATATGACGGTCTGTATCTTTATATTTATAGTAATAATGTGTAAATTAAATTTTATATTTGATTGAATTATTAATTAGGTTAAATTATTCTGAGCAATTTAACATATTTTAATAGCACCTCGATAGGAGGATATCCCTTAAATTAGTTCACTTAATGAATTATTATATTCCTTTAGCATTCTTGATTTTTTTTTTACTTTTTAAAAAATAGAATGCTGAGGAATGATTTTATTAGTACTAATAATTTATATAATTATTTAAATGTTAATTTAGTTTTGATTATAAAATTATTAATTTTATAAAGTATGTACATGTAAGTTTTTGCTTATTTTTAAAAATGGATTTATTTTTTGCAGTATTTAATATTGAATATAAATTTAATTTTGAATTGGATATTTTTTTTAATTCTGTATAATTTTGTGCCAGCATACGCGGTTATACAAAAAGTGTAAATTAATAAATTTGGTTTTTATGAAGTTAAATTGTTTTTTTGAGTTTAATATTATATGTTTTTAAGTGAAATTTAAATATTAATTAATTTTGTTTTGATTCTTCGAAATATATAATTTAAACTAGGATTAGATACCCTATTATTATATATGTTAAATTTTGCTAGGATATTATTAGATATGTTCTTTAAACCTAAAAAACTTGGCGGTGTTTTAGTCTATTTAGAGGAATTTGTACCTTTATCGATAATCCTCGTTTTATCTTGCTTTATTTTGTTTATCAGTATGTATACCGCCGTTATAAGTTTATTTTATTAGAATTAAAATTTACTTTATCTTTAATTAGATATTATTTCAGGTCAAGGTGCAGTTAATAATAAAGTGGTTATGAATTACAATATTATTTGAATAAATGGATTTAGAATTTAAAATTTTAATAAAGGTGGATTTAATTGTAATTTTATTTATAATATTATTTTGATTTTAGCTCTAAAATAAGTACATATCGCCCGTCGCTCTCATTTTATTTGAGATAAGTCGTAACAAAGTAGATGTACTGGAAAGTGTATCTAGAAAGATTATCAGAATTTAGTTTATATAAAATTATTCATTTACATTGAATCGATTAAAGGTGCAATTCTTTTATTTCTGATTTTTATTATATTACTTTTATTTTTTTTTGTATTATTTATATTTTAAATTGAAAATTTATTTATTGTTTTAGTATTGTTTTGAATTAATATTTTTGTTATAGTTTATTTGTACTGTTAAGGATTTATTTATAATTTTTATAGTAAAATTAATTTTGTACCTTTTGTATCAGGGTTGATTTAATAATTTTATTTATTTATTTTTCTCGAATTAACTTGATTTAATTAATTATGTTTTTTAAAGTTATATATTTATATATTATAATTAATTAGTTGTGAAATGTTATTCGTAAGTTAAGATATCTAGTTTTCTAATAAGTGAATTTAATTTAGTTATTTTTATTTAATTTATAATTTATTTTTATAAATTATTTATTTATAATAAGATTTTGGGGGATTAGCTCTTAAATTAATTTTATAATTTTTATTTTTAATTAATATGTAGGTTTTATATTATCCAACATTATTGAGTATATTATAATTTATTATTTTATTTTATTCAATTTATTTTAATTTAATTATTTATTGGAATTATTTATTTATTTTTTTAATTTTTGAAATAATGATTTAATTAGTATATTTTTATATAAATTTATTTTTTATATTAAATTGTTATAAGGAATTCAGCAAAATATTTATTCGCATGTTTATCAAAAACATCTTTTCTTGTATTATATTTGAAATTTGACCTGCTCAATGATTTTATTTAATAGCCGCAGTATTTTGACTGTGCAAAGGTAGCATAATCATTAGTTTATTAATTGTAAACTGGAATGAATGGTTGGACGAAATATTAACTGTCTCATAATTATTATTATAACTTAAATTTTTAGTTAAAATGCTTAAATTTTTTTATAGGACGAGAAGACCCTATAGATCTTTATTGTTTAATTAATATTTATTTTTGGATTATTTTTATTTTATTAATTAACTTATTTAGTTGGGGTGACATTAAGATATAATTAACTCTTATTATTTATAATCAATTGTTTTTGTATATTTGACCTTTTATTATTGTTTTAAGATGAAGATACCTTAGGGATAACAGCGTAATTCTTTTTGAGAGTTCTTATCGACAAAAGAGATTGCGACCTCGATGTTGGATTAAGATTAATATTAGGTGAAGGTGCTTAATAATTAAGTCTGTTCGACTTTTAAAATCTTACATGATCTGAGTTCAAACCGGCGTGAGCCAGGTTGGTTTCTATCCTTAATTATTAATTTTATATTAGTACGAAAGGACCATATAAATTAAATATTTTATTTTATATTATTATTTATAATTAATTTGGCAGATTAGTGCAATAAATTTAGGATTTATTTATATTGATTTAAAAACAATAATTAATATTGATAATTAATGATTATATTATTTCTTCATTATCTTTTTTATTATTAATAATTTTAGTATTGGTTGGTGTAGCTTTTTTTACTTTGTTTGAACGTAAAGTATTAAGATATATTCAAATTCGTAAAGGTCCTAATAAGGTTAGTTATTTAGGTATTTTACAACCTTTTTCTGATGCAATTAAATTATTTGTAAAGGAAAGTGTTTTACCTAATCTTTCTAATTATTTTCCTTATTATTTTTCTCCTATTTTTAATTTATTTTTGTCTTTAATTATTTGGATTGTTATTCCTTATTTTAGTAATATTTTTTGTTATAAATTAGGTATTTTATTTTTTTTATGTTGTGCTAGATTAAATGTTTATAGAATTATAATTGCTGGTTGATCTTCTAATTCAAATTATGCTTTATTAGGTAGATTACGTTCTGTAGCACAAACTATTTCTTATGAAGTTAGTTTATTTTTAATTTTATTATCTTTTATTATTTTAACAGGAAGATATTGTTTAATTGATTTTTATTATTTTCAATATTTTGGATGATATTTTTTAATTTTTTTTCCTTTATGTTTATATTTATTTTCCTCTTTCTTAGCTGATACTAATCGAACCCCATTTGATTTTGCTGAAGGAGAATCTGAATTGGTTTCAGGGTTTAATGTTGAATATAGAAGTGGTGGTTTTATTTTAATTTTTTTAAGAGAATATTCTATGATTTTATTTATGAGTTTATTTTCTTGTTTAATTTTTTTAGGTTGTGATATTTTTTCGATTTATTTTTTTTTTAAAATGATTTTTTTATCTTTTTTATTTATTTGAGTTCGTGGTACTTTACCACGTTTTCGTTATGATAAATTAATATATTTGGCTTGAAAGTGTTATTTACCTTTGTCTTTAAATTATTTAATTTTTTTTATTGGTTTTAAATTATTAATTATTTCATTTTTTATTTATTGAATTAAATTTAGTTAAGCTAATAGGAGATTTAATTCCTTTTTTATATTTTCAAAATATATGTTTAATAAAACTTATTAACTTTTATTTAATTAATTTATCTCATAATATTTTAATTGTATTATCTATTAAAAAATATGTGAAATATATAATTGTTAAAATTTGTCTTATTAAAATATATGGTTCTTCTACTGGTTTAGCTCCTATAATTGTTAATAATATTGTTGTTGTTGTTATTAATCAGAATGTTATTTGATTTAATGGATAAAAATTATTTCTTTGGAATTGTCTTTTATATATTGGTATAATTATTAAAATTAAGATTGATATTATTAATGCAATTACACCTCCTAGTTTATTAGGGATTGATCGTAAAATTGCGTAAGCAAATAGGAAATATCATTCTGGTTGAATATGTGTTGGTGTTACTAAGGGATTTGCTGGTGTGAAATTATCTGGATCTCCTAATAAGTATGGATTTATTAATGTTAATATTGTTATTAGTATAATTGTAATAATAAATCCAACAATATCTTTTATAGAGAAATATGGGTGGAATGGAATTTTATCAATATTTCTTTTTAAACCTAAAGGATTATTAGATCCTGTTTGATGTAGAAATAGTAAATGAATTATTACTATTGCTATAATTACAAATGGTATAATAAAATGTAATGTGAAGAATCGATTTAATGTTGAATTGTCAACAGCGAATCCTCCTCATACTCATTGTACTAATTCTGTACCTAAGTAAGGTATAGCTGATAATAAATTTGTAATTACGGTTGCTCCTCAAAATGATATTTGTCCTCATGGTAATACATATCCTAAGAATGCAGTTATTATTACTAATAATAAAATTACTACTCCTGTTATTCATGTTTCAATATATTTATATGACCCATAATATAAACCTCGCCCTACGTGTAAATAAATACAAATAAAGAATATTGATGCTCCATTTGCATGAATAGTTCGTATTATTCATCCATAATTTACATCTCGACAAATATGATTAAGTCTATTAAATGCAATTTCAATATTAGGTGCATAATGTATTGCTAAAAATAATCCTGTTAATGTTTGTATAATTAAACAAATACCTAATAATGATCCAAAATTTCATCAAGTTGAAATATTAATTGGTGTTGGTAGATCAATTAATGAATTATTTATAATTTTTATAATTGGGTGATTTTTTCGTAATGGTATATTCATTAGTTAAATATTAATCGTAGAGGACCTTTATTATATTCTATAATTTTAAATACAGTAATTATTGTAAATAATAAGTATGAAGCTAATAAGATAATTGATATATTTACTGGTCTATTATATATTTTAGTTAAGATTTTATTATTTGATATAATCGTTATTATATCATTATTTATAATATTATAATATTTACTAATAATTACTATTGTTAATGTAATTAAAATTATTATAATAATGTTTTTGTTTGAAATGGTAAATATTATATTTGGTAATAATCTTGTTATATAAATAAATAATACTATTATTCCACCAATATATATTAGGAATAAAATATATGAAAATCAAAATGTTTTATATATTATTCCTGTAATTAATGAAATGATAATTGTTTGTATAATAATTGATAATCCTATAGATAAAGGGTGTTTTATAATAAGAAATATTATATTTAATAATATATTTATTGTTATAAGTATTTTAATCCAAAGGGTAGTTTATTGAAAATAATAGTTTTGGGAATTATTGATAAGTTATTTACTTTCCTTTGAAATTTTAAGAATATAATTCATTTTTGGTTTACAAGACCAATATTTTTATTTAAATTATTAAAACTAGTGTTAATTTATTTTATTATTCCTTTTATAATATTTATTTGTGGTTTATTGGTTTTTTCTTTTAATTACGATCATTTTTTAATTACTTTATTAAGATTAGAATATATTGTTCTTTCTTTATTTTTATTAATATTTATTTATTTAATATTTAGATTTTTTGATTTATTTTTATTAATAATTTTATTGACTTTTTGAGTCTGTGAAGCTACTTTGGGGTTATCATTACTTGTGGGATTAATTCGTAGTTATGGTAATGATTATTTTTGTTCTTTTAATTTACTTCAATGTTAAAATTTTTATTTTTTATTTTATTTTTAATTCCCTTATCTTATTATGGTTATTGATGATTAGTTCATTTTATATTATTTATTATTTTATTTATTTTTTATTTTAATTTTATTAGTTTTTACTATTTTTGTAATTTAAGATATTTTTTGGGTTGTGATGTTTTTTCATATGTACTTATTTTATTAAGATTTTGGATTTGTACATTAATAATTTTGGCTAGTGAATCTATTAATCATTATAATTATTATTCTAATTTGTTTATTTTTTTTATTTTGTTTTTGGTTATTATATTATTTATAACTTTTTCTAGTAATAATTTAATTTATTTTTATTTATTTTTTGAGTCTAGTTTAATTCCTACTATATTTTTGATTTTTGGTTGGGGATATCAACCTGAGCGTTTACAAGCTGGTATATATTTTTTGTTTTATACATTATTTTCTTCTTTACCTATATTATTATCTATTTTATATTTTTATTCTTTTTTTGGTAGTTTATCTTTTTTTTTAATTTTTAATTTTAATTATTTATATTTTTTATTTTATTTTTGTATAATTTTTTCATTTCTTGTTAAAATACCTATATTTTTTGTTCATTTATGATTACCTAAAGCTCATGTAGAAGCTCCTGTGTCTGGATCAATAATTTTAGCTGGTGTTTTATTAAAATTAGGTGGTTATGGTTTATTTCGTGTTTTTTCATTATTAATTAGTTCTGGTTTAAAATATAATTTTATTTGAATTAGAATTAGTTTAATTGGTGGTTTATTTATTAGTTTAGTTTGTTTACGTCAAAGAGATTTAAAATCATTAATTGCTTATTCTTCTGTTATTCATATAGGTTTAGTATTAGGTGGTTTAATATCTTTTAATTATTGGGGATTTATAGGTTCTTTAATTTTAATAGTTGCTCATGGTTTATGTTCATCTGGTTTATTTTGTTTAGCTAATATTGTTTATGAACGGTTTAGTAGTCGTAGATTATATATAATTAAGGGTTTAATTAATTTTATACCTAGTATATCATTATGATGATTTTTATTAAGATCTTATAATATAGCAGCTCCTCCATCATTAAATTTAATAGGTGAAATTATGTTATTTAATAGTTTGGTATCTTTGTTTTCTATTAATACATATATTTTTATATTTATGGCTTTTTTTAGAGCTGCTTATACATTATATATGTATTCTTATAGTCAACATGGTAAATTATTTTCTGGTTCTTTTTCTTTTTGTAATGGCTATATACGTGAATATATATTATTATTTTTACATTGATTTCCTTTAAATTTATTAATTTTAATATCTAGAATTTATTTTATTTAACTTAAATAATTTAATTTAAAATATCAGTTTGTGGTTCTGGTTATGTATTTATATACTTTAGGTTATTTTGTATTATTTTTCTTTATGTAATATTTTATTATTATATTTAATTTTAATTAGATTAACTTTTTTAATGTTAGGATTTTATTTTATTATAAATGGTATTATTTATTTTATTGAATATGAATTATTTATATTAAATGGATCTCAGGTTATTATAACTTTATTATTTGATTGAATATCATTAATTTTTATAGGTTTTGTATTATTTATTTCTTCTTTAATCATTTATTATAGAAGGGAATATATATCTGGTGATAAGTATTTAGATCGTTTTATTATTTTAGTTTTAATATTTATTTTTTCTATAATATTTATAATTATTAGCCCTAATCTTATTAGAATTTTGTTAGGTTGAGATGGATTAGGTTTAGTTTCTTATTGTTTAGTAATTTATTATCAAAATATTAAGTCATTTAATGCTGGAATAATTACTGCTCTTTCTAATCGTGTAGGTGATAGTATATTATTAATATCTATTGCTTGAATATTTAGATATGGTAGATGGAATTATTTTATATATATTGATTTTTTTTCTTTTAATTTTGATGTTAAAATTATTGGTTTATTAATTGTTATTTCTGCAATAACTAAAAGTGCTCAGATTCCATTTTCTCCTTGATTACCAGCAGCTATAGCTGCTCCTACTCCTGTATCATCTTTAGTTCATTCTTCTACATTAGTTACTGCGGGAGTTTATTTATTAATTCGTTTTAATCCTTTATATCTTGATTCTTCTTTAAGATTATTTATGTTGTTTATTTCTTTAATTACTATATTTATATCAGGTTTTTGTGCAAATTATGAATTTGATTTGAAAAAAATTATTGCTTTATCTACTTTAAGTCAATTAGGTTTAATAATATCTATTTTATCTTTTGGTTATATTTATTTAGCTTATTTTCATTTATTAACTCATGCATTATTTAAAGCATTATTATTTATATGTTCTGGAGTTGTTATTCATTCATTTAAAGATTGTCAAGATATTCGTTATTTAGGTAATTTGTATATTCAAATACCATTGACTTGTATTTGTTTTACTATTTCTAGATTATGTTTATGTGGAATACCTTTTTTATCTGGATTTTATTCTAAGGATTTAATTCTTGAATTATATTCTTCTTGTTATATTAATATATTTTCTTATTTTTTATATTATTTTTCAACAGGATTATCTGTTAGATATAGTATTCGATTAATTTATTATTTAATTATTAGGGATTTTTCTTTTTATTGTTATCATTCTATTTATGATGAAGGTTGAATTATATTAAAAGGTATATTTATTATAGTAATTGTTTCTATTTTTGGAGGTAGAATACTTATATGATTATTATTTCCTACTCCTTATTTAGTAATTATTCCTTTTTATCTGAAATTAATAGTATTATTAATCTGTTTATTTGGTGGTTGATTAGGATATATAATTAATAAATTTAATTTATATGATATTATAATTAATTTAAATTATAATAATTTATGTAGTTACTTTGGTTTTATATGATTTATACCTTATATTACAGTTAAGATTTCTTATATTTATTTATTAATAGGACTTAAATTAAATAAAAGAGGTGATTATGGTTGATTTGAAATATTAGGAGGACAAGGTTTATTTTATATATTAAATGATTTTTCTTTAAAGAATCAGAATATTCAAAATAATATTTTTAATTTGTTTTATATTTTTATTTCTTTTTGATTTATTTTATTATTTTTAATATATTTATGTATCTTATATTAGAGTTTAATATTGAAGCTATTAATGAAGATGTTTAATCTCATAAATATTTATAAAAATTATATTTTAATTTTACAATGAAAATGTAATGTTTTATTTAAACTATATAAATTAGAAATATAAACGGTATTTAACCGTTAAAATAATTAGTTAGCAGCTATTATTTGATCTACATATTTCCTTAATTGGAATTTATAAATTCAATTAAATCATTAACAATGATTTACCTCTATTTTGGTTTCAATTAATTTATTAAATAAGGGTAAAATTATTACCGTCTTTTAAGTCGAAATTAAATACATTTTATGCTTCTTATTTAAGATAAATTGATTAAATCAATACTTTTTGATTGCAAATCAAATGTTATAATTAACTAAAATCCTATTTTGCTCAATTTAGTCCTCCTTGGTTTCATTCATGATATAATCCAATAATAAGAATACAAATAAATATAATAGTTGTTATTATTCATTGTTTAATATTTGATATTACTATTGTTGGTATTATTGGTAACAGTAGTGCAATTTCAATATCGAAAATTAAAAAAATAACTGCAATTAGGAAAAATTTTAATGAGAAGGGGATTCGTGGAGATGATGATGGGTCAAATCCACATTCAAATGGTGATCTTTTTTCTCGATCTAATAATGTTTTTTTTGATAAGAATATATTTATAATTATTATTAGATTTGTAATTAAGATTGCTGTAATTAATATAATTATTGTTGATTTTATTATTTATTCTGTATTAAACAGACTTTTTAATTGGAAGTTAAATATACTTTTTATATTAAATAATTAATTACCTCATCAATAAATTGAAATATATAAAAATAATCAAACAATATCTACGAAATGTCAATATCATGCTGCTGCTTCAAAACCTACATGATGATTTTTTGAGAAATGAAAATTTAATTGTCGGTTTATACATACAATTAGGAAAGTTGTTCCAATAATAACGTGTAGACCATGAAACCCTGTTGCCATATAAAATGCTGACCCATAAACTGAGTCTCTAATAGTGAATGGTGCTTCAATATATTCATATGCTTGGAGTAAAGTGAAGTATAATCCTATAATAATAGTAAGTATTAATCCTTGATTTATTTCTTTTATATTATTATTTAATATTCTATGATGAGCTCATGTTACACTAACTCCTGATGTTAATAAAATTACTGTATTTAATAATGGAATTTGTATAGGGTTAAAAGGTATAATACCCTCTGGGGGCCATATTGAACCAATTTGAGCTGTAGGTGATAAACTTCTATGAAAAAAAGTTCAGAAGAATGAAATAAAGAAAAATACTTCTGAAATAATGAATAGAATTATTCCTCACCGTAATCCTTTAATAACTAGTTTGGTATGTAATCCTTGATAAGTTCCTTCTCGTACTACATCTCGTCATCATTGAATTATGATTAATAAGGTTATTAATGTTCCTATAGTTAATATTAGTATTGATGTTTGTTGAAAAAATTTTACTAAACCTGTTAATGTTAATATTGTTGATAATGCTCCTGCTAAAGGTCATGGTCTTATTTCTACTAGGTGATAAGGATGATTTTGATTTGACATTAGTTTACTTCTCTAGTATATAAAGTTCTTAGAACAGCAAATACATATCCTTGAATGATTGCAACTGCTGTTTCTAAGGTTAATAATATTATTTGTGTAAATAATATAATAGGTATTAAATTTATTGAAACATTTATTGTTGTATTTCCTAGTAAAGTTAAAATTAAATGACCAGCAATTATATTAGCTGCTAATCGTACTGATAAGGTTCCTGGTCGGATTAAGTTACTAATTGATTCAATACAAACTATAAAAGGTATTAATACTATAGGTGTTCCTACTGGGACTAAATGTGTAAATATTCTTTCTGTATTTTTAATTCACCCAAATATTATTGAAGATAATCATAATGGTAATGCTAAAGTTAATGTTATTGTTAAGTGACTTGTTCTAGTAAATAAATATGGAAATAGACCTATAATATTATTTAATATAATTAAGGTAAAAATTGAAATGAAAATTAGTGTTGTTCCTTTATTAGTTTTTGGATTTAATAAAATTTTAAATTCTTTATTTAAAATATTTATTGGAATGAATCATATTGTTGCATATCGATTATTTATTATTCAATAAATATTTGTTAATAATATTATACCAATAAAAGTTCTATTTCAATTTATTGGTATATTTATTAATCTGGTTGATGGATCAAAAATTGAGAATAAGTTAGTTATCATTTTCAATTATTTTCTTTCTTTTCAATTAAATTTTTTAATGATTTTTTAATATATGTATTTTTAGTGAAATATATTTTTGTAATATATATTATTATAATTAATATAAAGTAAATATAAATAATTATTCATCTTATTGGTGCTATTTGTGGAATTAGAATTTATTGAATTATTATCAATAATTTTAATATGACATATTAATGTTATTTTTAACTAAATTTCTCATCAAAAGTAATTGCTAATTACTATAAAATGGTTTAAGAGACCAATACTTGCTTTCAGTCATTTGATGATTTTATTATTCATTTAATAAATAAATTAATAGGTGTTCTTTCAACTACAATTGGTATAAATCTATGATTTGTTCCACAAATTTCGGAGCATTGGCCATAAATTAATCCATTTCGATTTAATACTAATCTGGCTTGATTTAATCGTCCTGGTGTACCATCAATTTTTACTCCTCTTGATGGTAAAGTTCATGAATGAATAACATCTATTGATGTTACAATTGTTCGGATAAAAACATTTGATGGTAAAACTAATCGATTATCTACATCTAATAATCGTAAATCATTAATATTTTCTTGATTAATTATATAAGAATCAAATTCTGTATTATTAAAATCAGAATATTCATAAGTTCAATATCATTGGTGACCAACTGCTTTAATTGTTAATATAGGATTATTAATTTCATCTATTAAATAGAGTAGTCGTAATGAAGGAGTTGCAATAAAAAATAATGTTATTGCTGGTGTAACTGTTCAAATTAATTCAATTATTTGTCCTTCTAGTATATTTAAATTAATTTGTTTATTAAAGATTAATATGATTATAGTATATGATACTGTAGTTACAATTATTATTAAAATTATTATGATATGATCGTGAAAGAAAATTAGTTGTTCTATTAATGGTGAGGATCTATCTTGTAAATATAAATTTGGTCATGTTGTTATTTCTAATAAAAGTTTATTCTTTATTTATAGAGCTTAAATCTATTGCACTAATCTGCCATATTAGAATGAAATTATTGTTGGTAATTCATTATAAGTATGTTCTGTTGGGGGGAGATTATGATTTCATTCTAGTGATCTTATTATATGTGATCTAAATACTGTTTGTCGTATAGTTGTTAATCTTTCTCATAAAATTATAATAAATAGTATTATTCTTAATGTTGAGATTAATGCTCCTATTGATGAGATAATATTTCAAGTTGTGAATATATCTGGATAATCTGAATATCGTCGTGGTATTCCTGCTAACCCTAGAAAATGTTGTGGGAAAAATGTTAAGTTTACTCCAATAAATATTGTAATAAATTGAATTTTTAATCATAATGGATTTATATTTAATCCTGTAAATAAAGGATATCATTGAATAAATCCTGCTATAATAGCAAATACTGCTCCTATTGATAATACATAGTGAAAATGTGCAACGACATAATATGTATCATGTAAAGTAATATCAATTGATGAGTTTGAAAGAACAATACCTGTTAATCCACCTAAAGTGAATAGAAATACAAATCCAAGAGCTCATAAACATGATGGTCTAAAAGTTAATTTAGATCCATGTATAGTTGCTAATCATCTAAAGACTTTAATACCTGTAGGCACGGCAATAATTATAGTAGCTGATGTAAAATATGCTCGGGTATCAACATCTATTCCTACTGTAAATATGTGGTGAGCTCAAACAACAAATCCTAATAAACCAATTGCTGCTATAGCAAAAATTATACCTAAGTTACCAAAAACTTCTTTTTTACCTCTTTCATGTGAAATAATATGTGAAATTATACCAAATCCTGGTAAAATTAAAATATATACTTCAGGGTGCCCGAAAAATCAAAATAAATGTTGATATAAAATTGGATCTCCTCCTCCTGATGGATCAAAGAATGATGTATTTATGTTTCGGTCAGTTAATAATATTGTAATAGCTCCTGCTAAGACAGGTAGTGATAATAATAATAATACTGCTGTAATTACTACTGATCATACAAATAGTGGAATTTGTTCTATAGATATACTTGGTGATTTTATATTAATTGTAGTTGTAATAAAATTTACAGCTCCTAAAATTGATGAAATTCCTGCTATATGTAATGAGAAAATAGTTAAATCTACTGATATACCTCTATGTCCAATTAATCCAGCTAAAGGGGGATATAAAGTTCAGCCTGTTCCTGTACCTATATCTACTATTCTTCTTATAATTAATAATGTTAATGATGGTGGTAATAATCAGAATCTTATGTTATTTATTCGTGGAAAGGCTATATCGGGAGCTCCAATTATAATTGGTAATAATCAGTTTCCAAAACCTCCAATTATAATAGGTATTACTATGAAAAAAATTATAATAAATGCGTGTGCTGTAACAATTGTATTATAAATTTGATCATTTCCAATAATAGATCCCGGTCTTCCTAATTCTATTCGAATTAATATTCTTATTGATAATCCAATTATTCCTGATCATATTCCTAATAAAAAATATAATGTTCCAATATCTTTATGATTGGTTGAAAATAATCATCGTTTCATTAGTAAGATGGCTGAGTTATATTAGGCAATAAATTGTAAATTTATTTACAGGTGAATACCTTCTTATTAAGTTTTATATTCAATTTATGATTTTAAATTGCAAGTTTAAAGGTGTATTATATACTAAGGCTTAAAGATTATACTTTATTTATAACTTTGAAGGTTATTAGTTTACTTTAACTTAAATCCTTAATATAATCTAATTATTATAGTAATTATTAATAAACCTATAATAGATAATGTATTTATTAGTATAATTTTGTTATTGTTTTTATTTATTATTAAAATATTTCATTTTTGTTCATTAAATGATAATAATATAATTGAGAATATAATACGTAAATAAAAATATACTGTAATTAATGTTATAATTACTATTAAACCTATTAATATAAATTCATTTATAGTTATTGTGGATTGAATTACCATTCATTTTGGTATAAATCCTAATATAGGAGGTAATCCTCTAATTGATAATATATTAATTATTAATAATAATTTTTTAACTGGTGTTTCGTTTATTGATAAGATTTGGTTAATATGATAATTATTATATATATTTATTGATAATGTTATAATTATAGTTATCAATGAATATATTATATAATAAATTATTCATATTGTTTCTCTTATTAATATTGCAGCTATTATTCATCCATTGTTATTAATAGATGAGTATGCTATTATTTTCCGTAATGATGTTTGATTTAATCCTCCAATGGCTCCAATAATAATTGATATTATTATAGCTACTAATGTTATAAAATTAATTTTAATAATATTAGATATTATTAATAAAGGTGTAATTTTTTGTCATGTTATTAAAATTAAACATTTATTTCAATTTAATCCTTCTATTATTTTTGGTATTCAAAAATGAAAAGGGGCTATCCCTCTTTTGATTATTAATGAACTTATTAATAATATTTCTCCTGTTATATTTATATTAAGATTAATTTTATTATTATTTAATATTATAATTATGAAAGATATTATTAATAATATTGATGCAATAGTTTGAACTATAAAATATGTTAATGATGATTCTTTAGATATTGGATTTTTTTGTTCTATAATAATTGGAATAAATGCTATTATATTAATTTCTATTCCTATTCATACAATAAATCATGAATTAGATGAAATTGAAATTGGCACACTTATTAATAAAATAATTATAAATAGTATTTTGTTTGATTTATTTATTAGAAAAAGGATTAAATTCCATTTATGAGGTATGAACCCATTAGCTTAATATTTAGCTTATTTTTCTATATTTTGTTGTATGATGCATTAAAGTTTTTGATACTTTAAGTAATAGTTTAATTCTATTAAATATAATGGAAGTAATTATAAATTACATTTTTTATTACATCAAAATAATCTTTTTTATCAAGCATTCCATT